ATTAACCCTATGGTTTTTAAAATTGTTCGCTGTACAATGAAAATGAAAAAAATACTTCTTTTTTTTTTCTCCTCTTGAGTTAAGTAAAAAAAAAAAAAATGAATTGAATACGTTTGGCATTTGTGAGAACCATTTGAATCAAGTAGTGCAGTGATTCAAATGGTTCTGGTTTTCCCCGGCTTACACGAAGTTTATATATATACACTACCCTGTGTCTGTATTCATCAGTCCTTTCCTCAATTCAAAGGTTAGATGAAAATGTAAATGAACCATAACTATGTAGCCCTATTCCTAATAGATTGACCCCAAAATAGCATATCCAAATTATAAGAAAGCCCATAGAAGCCACAATTGCCGAATTTGCGACTTGCAAATTTTTATTTGTTCGAGTATGTAAATAAATCGCGAATATGGTCCAAGTAATAAATGCCCAAGTTTCTTTTGGGTCCCAATTCCAATATGATCCCCATGCCTCATTAGCCCACACTGCTCCCGAAAGAATACCTATGGTTAAAAAAAGAAACCCTAAACTAATAACACGATAACTCCAATGATCCAATTGTTGAATAAATTGGGCCCTGTAATAATTCCTAACAGAAAGAAAAGAAGTGTTTTGTAAAACATTGTTTCCTTTATTCATATATTGGATCTCATCAAAGGAAAATGACTTATTTAAAAAATGATTGTTTTTACAAAGAATCCTTATGTCTTGTCGAAATGTAATGACTAAAAGAGCTACTGATAATAATGATCCACATAAAAGAGCTGCATAACCCAATACCATCATACTTACATGCATCATTAACCACTGGGATTGGAGAGCGGGTACTAATATTTCGGATTGATGCATTTCAGTTAAAAGACCTGAAGTAGCAAATCCTTGGGTAAAAATAGCACTTGGCGCGGTTAGTGCGCTTAAATGATTTTTATGTTTTTTAAAATATGGAACTATATGAATAATGTAGAAACTCCATGAAAGGAAAATTAATGATTCATACAAATCACTTAATGGGAAATGTCTCAAATAAACCCAACGAGTGACTAATAATCCTGTTATACAGAAAAAAGTAGCTATCATGCCCTTTTCTGACGAATCATAAAGTCCTACGATTTCATCGACTAATAAGGTTATCAAATGAATTGTAATTACAATTGAAACGACCGAAAAGGAGATATGAGTTAATATATGCTCTAAAGTCGAAAATATCATAAATAGAATTTGTTTCTTGTCTTTACAAAATAAAAAAAGGAAGATTCCGGAATGGAAATCGGGAATTGAATTCATTATTCATTATAGGGATTATTGTATCTCTTTTAGAAGATGCCATGCCGCCACTCGGACTCGAACCGAGATGCTCTAGCACTGCTTCCTAAGAGCAGCGTGTCTACCAATTTCACCATAGCGGCTTGCTCGAAATCATAATAACCTATTATTATTCAATCGTCGAGTTTGAACTAAGCAATTCAATCCAATATTTTTTAGGAAACATTCAAATTGATGAATAAAAATTTGTTTAAATAGGGATTTGACCGTTCATTTTAGGTTGTCTCAGTTTTTTTTTTTAACTTAACAATGGGTTTTCGCACAGTTTCTGTTTCCTGTAATATAACTGTTTTAACTAGATAGTTCGGCCCTCAATTCATGCATATAACTCAAAAGAAAAGTCCCTTTCTCATTTAAATTTTTTACTGATTCATTTCTCATTTATCTGATTTCATGAATCTAAAAAAACATAGGATTTTTATGTATCACAATTTTAGAACAACATCCAAAAGAATTTATGTAAATATTTGTATAGCTTTGTATACAAATTGTATTAATCGTTAGGATTTATCAAATCAATTAGATATTGGGCTGGTCTTCGTACATAATATCCGCCTAAATTAAATAGGAAAAAGGGTCTTTTTTTTTTATCGATTAGATTGAAGGCAGGAGTATATATTGATTCAGAGAAATAATGATTCCGAAAGTTACAAAACAAATTTGAAACTTAATAAATGAGTTTCAACGACAACGACCCATTGATTTATTTTGATTAAAGATCTTATATTTTCTCTTCTAAATAAAAGAAAAATATTATTGTGACAAATGAGTCGATGGGGAAAATAAGAATCCCCATCTCGAAAATGATAAAACATACTAAAAGGAAATGTTAAACCTTGTATCTTGTCTTTATTTCTATTTCTTTTTTTTTTTCAAACAAAAAAGTACCATTTTTAGAATTCAATAGACAGAAGAATTCTTATTCGACATATCATACGAGCGAAGCGAATTACAGTTCATATTGATCCGTTCAAAACAATTAAGGAATGGAAATCATTCATTTTATATTCTAAATTAGACTTTTTGTCGAGTCAGGACAATTCAGATTATTCTAACGTTTGATTATTTAGTTGGCGCACAAAAAAACTTTTTGAATTCCCGGTAGAAAGAGATTTCGCTAACGCAAAAGCCTTTAACGCGGCCCACCATCCCCTCCTTTTCCATAAATTTTTATGA